ATAAGAGAATTTTTCTTCAAATAAAAATTTTACTCTTATTAAAAATAAAAAATCCAAATTATAAACATTTGGATTATCTTATACTTATTTAACAATTAGCAAATTAGTAAAATATAGATAACCAAAAAACATTAAATATCATTAAGACAGTAGACATAGAAACCCCAACATTAAAATTATTAATATTAACAAATATTTTCCCCATGACAGAACTTACAATTAAAAACAAAGAATAATAAAAAGAAATTATAAAATAAACAAAAATTATAAAAAAAAATAACTTTCTAATCACTATTCTATTGGTAATAATTATAAATTCAGACAAAAATGATAAAGATGGGGGCACACCACTATTAGATAAAAAAACTAATGAAAATATAATACCAAAAAACATACTTGATCCAAAAAATCTGTTTATAAAATAAACCATACGAGTAGAAGAAGTGTGGTAAAATTCACCGATTATATAAAATATTAATGTAGAAGTATAACCATGGGCTAACATCATTATTAGACCTCTAATCTTTCTACTTATTATAATATAAATAATAGACAATAATAAAAAACTTATGTGTGTAACAGATGAGTAGGCTGCCAATGATTTAGCATCTCTTTGAAAAACACACCTGAATGAAGCCAAAATTATACCTAATAAAGAAATAATAATTCAAAAATTATTATAAACAAAATTTATTGAACCTAAAATACGCAAATATCCTGCAGTCCCTAATTTCAACAACAACCCGGCCAATAACATCCTTGCAGTTGTGGGTGCCTCTACATGGGCTTTTGGCAACCATAAATGTAAAAAATACACAGGAAATTTTATTATAAAACTCAACCTTAAAATAAAAAAAAGTTCTCAAGTAATTACAAAATCAAAATAACAAACAGAAAACATAAACATACTTTTATAATAAATAAACAAGAAAGGAAAAGAACAAATAGCAGCATAAAACAACAAATAATAACCAGAATTAATTTTTTCAATCTGTGATCCATATCCTAAAATCATAATCAAAATAGGAAATATAGAAAGTTCAAAATACATATACAACATTAATATATTACTAGAAACAAAAAATATGAGACAAATTATAATTAAAATAGCCCTTAGAACTAATAAATTAAAATTCTTTTCCCTAATAAGCACCATACCATAAATAAAAATTATTATGAAAATCAATAAAACAAAAACATTTGAATCAACCACAAAAAATAAACCAGCCCAAGAAATATTCTTAAACATTAAAAAACTAAATATAATCATAAAAAAAAAGAATATAATGGGCTTAAAAAATATTATCAAACTCAAAAATAAAAACTCTAACAATGCTAACATAAACCCTGTAATTACAAGTTACAAATTCTAAAATTAAACTATCTTAGCAATATGATCATCAATAAACAAATACAAATAAAAATAATCAAACTACATCTACAAAGTGTCAATATAAAATAGCAAACTCCAAGCCCAAGTGGTGATTATAATTAAAATGAGATTTTAATAAACGCAATAAATTAAAACCCAAAAATAGGCCCCCACATAAAACATGAATACCATGAAATCCTGTTGACAAATAAAAAATTCTACCAAAAATTCCATCAGAAATAGAAAAACTAGCTTCTTTATACTCCATTAATTGAATTCTAGTAAAATAAACAGCCAAAACACAAGTTAAAATTATACTATTAGTACAACTTTTATTACTTAATAAACTATGGTGAGCCCAAGTAACTGAAACCCCACTACTTAATAAAATAATAGTATTTAACAATGGTACACCAAAAGGATTAACTAAATGTATACCAATTGGTGATCACCTTTCACCTAATTCGTGGACTGGTACCAAAGCCGCATCAAAAAACACTCAAAAAATACTGAAAAAAAATATAAACTCACTAAAAATAAACAATACAACACCAAATTTAAAACCGTCCATAACAAAAAAATTATGATAACCACTCAAACCCTCTATAGAAATGTCTTTTCCCCAAGCAAAAGAAATAAGTAAAACAACAGCTAAACTAAAAAGAAAAGGTAAAACCAACCCATACTTAAAAAAAATAACAAAAGAACTGGTCAAACCCAATGAAGCAAAAAATATATAATAAGCATAACTAGATAAACTTAAAATATGAAAATTATGAAAAATAACATAATTAATTCTTTAGAACCTAAATCTAATATATTTAATATACTATTTATGTTTAAATAAATAACTTTTTACTAAAATAAAATACAAATAATATCAACAAAATCAGTAAAAAATAAATAAAAGAAAACAAAGGCCTTAAAAAGGTAAAAGGTTCTTCAACCAAACATTGTCCCAATCAACTTAAAATTGTGGCTGAAACAATAAATCTAAATACTAAAAACTTATTTAATTTAGTTAAACAAGAAGTATAATTATTAACAAAGATAAAAAAATAAAATAGAACAATCCTCATTAATAATGCTACAACACCTAAAACTTTATTTGGAATAGCACGTAAAATAGCATAAGCAAATAAAAAATATCACTCAGGCACAATATGAACAGGTCTTATCATAGGATCAGCTTCAATAAACATCTCAGGATCACCCAAGTTGAAAGGATAAAATAAAGAAAACACCACAAAAATTAATCAAAAAACAATATTATAAGCATCCTTATTTCAATAATCTGGTCCAAAACAAATTTTATCATAATCTCCATGACAATACAAACTTGATGTCCTACCTGTTCTATGTAAAAAAATTAAATGTAACAACACTAAAACTAATAACCCCCAAGGCAACAAAAAATGTAAAACAAAAAAAAACTTCAATGTAGCACTAGTTACACCAAATCCACTCCAAATTCATATAACAATAGATGGTCCTCAAATCGGAATTACTCTTAATAAACTAGTAATAACAACAGCAGCCCAAAATCTCATTTGAGCTCAAACCAAAACATAACCCATAAAAGCTTCTATTATTACTAACAAGTAAATTGTTAAACCCGATGCTCAAACTCTCTTTAAACGATAACTTATTATAAATAAACCTTTAAAAATATGTAAATATAAAAAAATAAAAAACAACCTGGCACCATTAAAATGAAAAATACGAAAAATTCAACCATAATTAACCTCGTACATAATATATTGAACAGCACTAAAAGCCATTCTACCATCTGCCGTATAATAAAATGCTAAAAAAGTACCAGTCAAAATCTGAAAAACCAATACCATACCTAACATTCTACCATAATTTCATCTAATAGTTAGACTTTTTCTAGACGGTAATGTTACAACTAAAGAATTAACAAAATTTAAAATATTATTTTTACTTTTAATTATCTCATAAATCTTAACTTCTTCAGAGTCATATTTTAAAATTAAACTAATGAAATTTAAATATTTGTAATTAAACCCTTTTACACCAAAAATAAATATTCTATCTAAACTAAATTACACAATCAAAATGTTTATCTTTTTGAACCGTAATCAAACATAGTAAAATCTATTTAACATTTTATTTCATCCAAAGAACTTTACCTTATCAAGATAATATAATAATTTTTACTAATGAAATCCTAAATTAAAATTATCAAAGTTAAAGGTATAAAAAATAAAAATAAACCTTTATTATATTTAAAAATTATATTAAATTTAGTACTTAAATTTACCATTCAAAACCTCAATGATAGAACTGAAAAAAACATTATAAACAACAATAATAAAAAATTAAATCTATGAACTTTTAAAATCTCACTCAAAGAAAAAATCTTTACAAAAAAATTTACACTAAAGGGCAAATTCATAAAAATTAATATAGTCTCCCAACCTACAAAATTTCTTACATTAAAAAACTCAAACTTAGGAATCACCAATACTATCAAAACAAAATAATAAATAAAAATAAACAAAATATTTAAAAATGACATTAAAAACCCCAAAGTAATTCAATTAAATGACTCTGTAGATGACAAAATCAATAAATTTTTATAAGTTTTTATCAACAATATCTGAAACAAACAAAAAAATAACCCAATTATTAATAAATACACCAAATTACCAAGTATTATCTGCAAAAAAATCAACAAGAAGGGCAATTTTTGAAAAGTCAAAAATCATATCAAATTAAATCCAAAAACACTATTAGTAACACTAAAAATTCAAAAATGAAATGGTGCCATACCAATCTTAAATATAACAATTAACAATTGAAAATAACCAAAAGAGAATATTAAGAATAATAAACCAAGACTTTCCTGTATCACAAAATAATTAAATAAACTCCTATATCTATTAACCGTTTTATTTAACATAACAAAAACCAAAGTCATTAACAAAAAGATACTTCATCACACTAAAATATTATTTACCAATATAGCCAATAAACTCAAAAAAATCACAAAAATCATTATAAACACATACAAAAATGAGCAGGTAAAACCTATAACAAATTTAGAAGACTTGTATAAAACTCATTAGTTAACTTATATCTTTTGCGCTTAAAACAAATGCACTTCTTATGCTATATTAACTATCGATATATTAAGATGTGTATTATACATTTCCAAATTAAAAATTTGACACTTTAAACTTAAGTTAACATCTCATTACTTAATTTTTATTCATTTAAATATAAATAAATTAAACGTGAAAAAATATAACTTTGAATAAAAAAAACAAAACATTCCATTATAATAGCAAAAATACTAATTCATAAATATTTCTCACCCAAAAAATTCTCAATACCTGCATACAATATCATTCTAATTAAATGACCTACTATAATATTAACAGTCAAACGCACTGTCAAAGCTAATGGACGTGAAAACTCTCTCACAATTTCAACTATTAACATTCTAAAAGTTTTTAAATATGTATCACCACCCTTTCTCATATATACTGAAAATTTTTCACTAGAAATAAATGTTAATAAAGTCCTTAATCATGCTACTATAGCATATACAAAAGTAAATTCTACCATACCACAAGGACAAAACGAATAAGTAAAATATCCACCAAAACAACAAATCAACAAGACAATAAAAGTAAAAAAAGAAATAATAGAACTTAAAGGCAAAACCCTGGTATAACTAAAAACACCAATTATACCCCNAAAAAACTTCTTAACTAACATATTTATTATACCTTCCTTAAAATACAACAAATACTGCAAAAAGAAAACAAACATAAAAATATCTAAAAAAAATACTTGATTAATCTAAATTACTAAATAAATAATACATAAAAATAAAATAAATAAATTAATGAAATAGGTAAAAACTTAAATCAAAACATTATTATTATCATATCATAACGAAAACGCGGATAAGATCTACGAATAAAAATAATAACAGAAAAAATCAACAATCTTATAATCATTGAAAACTTAAAAAACAATATTGAACTTATTACTCTAAAAAAAATTAAACTCCCATATTCACTTAAAAACAATAAAACAAATGCAACCCTAGAATATTCCACATTAAAACCACTAACTAATTCTCTCTCACCTTCGGCAAAATCAAATGGTGCACGATTTAACTCAGCAATAATTATAACTAAAAAAGGTAAATAAATAATAACTAAACTCAATATTATTTCTCTGACAAAAGAAAAAATTCTATAATGAATCATAATCGCCAACAAATATAGAGAAAAAGCAATTTCATAAGAAATACTTTGACTACTAGCACGCAACGCACCAATAATTCCATACTTTGACTTTCTTACAATACCACTGATCAAAGTTGTATAAACTGAAAATCCGATTAAACACAAAAAAAATAATAAAGAATATTCAAAACTTAAAAAATCGAAAAAATATGGTAAAATAAATCACTCTAAATACATAACAATAAAAGAAACACCAGGTACCAACAAAAAAGATAAATCAGAAGAATTTAAAGGTGTCATCTGCTCTTTTTTTAACAACTTCACACCATCTAACAAAGCCTGTAAAACACCCATAAAACTTACTTTTGTTGGGCCTAAACGATTTTGTCTCCTACCCAATAAATGACGCTCATATCCCCANNATAAATGACGCTCATACCCAATAAATGACGCTCATCCCAATAAATGACGCTCATCCCAATAAATGACGCTCATCCCAATAAATGACGCTCATCCCAATAAATGACGCTCATATAAAGTAATAAATGCAATAGCCTGCAAAATAAAAACTATCATCAACACAATCATCAAAAAATTTAACAATATCAAGAATAATAAACTTTAGATTTACAATCTAATATTTTAAAATTAAACTAAATTCTTTAAATAATAACACCCCATATTAAGAGTAACACCTTTTGATTAACAGTCAACAATTCTAAAATTAAACTAACTCTTAAAACTACAAGAATAAAATTCTTAAACTTTGTTTTCAAAACAAAGTATAAATAGTTTATTACTAGATTAAGGTTCCCCTTAATCTACTTTACTACAACTTACTCCCCTTTGGGCAATTGATGGATGATTTGTACCACATCTAAATACTCTTCAAAGAAACATAAAGATCCTTTTACTGTCTTTTACATTTTTATTACAACTACTAAATTATAAATCCACAAACACAACTTATTGTAGGTCAAATTTTACTCTTACATAAACCAAATATATATCTATTTTAACAAATAACAATTTTTTATTATATACCTTAAGCATAAAATAAACGATCATACATGAGACTAATAAATTTAAAAGTAGTTAATGAGGGTTCTCAATTATTACTCAACCTCCAAAGATAATTTAGAAAATCTGCCAATATTCTTTCAGTTTAAATACTACTTTACTCCTGCTCTTTTAATTTTTGACTAATTAGGTACTAATCTAATTCGTTTCTCAAATCTTAAAATTATAAATATATACCAATAATAATCAAAATTTAACCTATGATTATTAAAACAACTTCAATAAAATTATAATAAAAACAAAATAAAGTATAAATTTTCACAAGCCTAGCCGATTATTCTGGAACAAGTGTTATACAAATAACAAATTGCCGGGGTAAAATTATATTGCCCACAAAATAAATTAAAATTAAATAATATCATTTTAACTTTTTACAAACCATAATCAAATTTTAAATCTATAAAAGCAATCTTTATAAGACTATAAACCTATTTATTGAAAATAAATTATACTATATTTATACTAAAGCCTCAAATCCTAATATAGATTAAAATTTTTAGTTTTGAAAACTAATAGTTTAACTTAACTTAAATCTATCTATTAAAAAATACACTGATCACTACCATAAAATTTCATACCACCTACCATTACTACTATACCCAAAATTCTAGAAATTACTGAAAAACACATAAAATAAAAAAATATAATTTCTGTGAGTAACCCCATAAATTTAATAAACAAACTTATCATCATAAATTCTAAAGCAATCAAAATAAAAATAAAACGATGTCACTTAAAAAATAACATAAATAATCTAATAAACAAAAAAATAATTATTTAAACTTTACGCAAAGCACCAGAAAAATTCAAAAAAAAACTAGTAAAATTTATAAAAACAATAAAATTATTAAAATATAAANCCACAACAACCCAAAAAATACTATAATAAAACACATTCAAACTTACATTATACAAAACATTATTATAAACAACATCTACCACAAACAAACTTAACAATAAACTCAAAAACACCAAATAACTCTTTACCAAGTTAATCTTTGACAAACTAGAAAAATAAACCAAAATTACAAAAATACCACTCAAAAATAACAAACAAATAAAATAAGAAAATCAAATATAACCACTAAAAGACAACATTGGTATACACACCAATATTCTTAAAATTAAAAAAAACCTCCTTTTCATAGGATCTATTCTCATATAACTTATAACGCCACCCAACAAAGAAACACCTAAAAAAAAACTAAAAATAAAACTTTTAACCATTTCATTGTAAGTGAAACATTCTAAATTAAACTAAAAGTTCTTAAAATTCTTAATTTAAACCCAACTCAGTAATAAATTCTTAATAACCCAAATATTATATTTTAAATAAACTACATACTGAATATAATGCAAATAATACTATATATAATATATATATGGAATATATATATATAAATAGTTGTTAAAAAATTAAAAAACTGATGCTCTATGGAAAAATTCACTCAAATCGTAATTTTTCTATTAACGCATCTTTCTTCATATTTTTAATTTTTTAATCAATACAATAAATCCTCTCAAAGGATTTATTCTTTATTTAAATAATATTATATTATATATAATATAATATCAATTATATATAATATGTTATAGAACTTAAATTTTATGAATGCAAATCATATATTTTATTACTTAAATTAAAGTCCCATAAAAAAATAAACAATAAAAACATAACAATAATTAAATTATTATATTTAAAAGAACTTATATATCCTGTAAATATTACCCCCACACTACCTAACAAATTAAACCCTATATAACCAAATTTATTAAGATTATTATCTATAAATTTCAAATTTTTCACCTTATAAATTACATTTTTAGCAAAATAATCAACCAAAAACTTATAAGCCAATTCCTTGAATAATAACTTAAAACTAAAATAACAAAGTAAAACAATCATAATTAAATATACTAAAGGGGCATAAAAATCCACATATAAAAACAAAGCTGGTAATACTATCATATTATAGTTTAATCACCATATAAAAAAAATAGAAAAAACAACTAGAATCAATCTTAAAAAATTTATTACTAACGTTCTCCTATAAACACTTACAATTTTACTAAAACTTAAAAAAAAACCTTTTCATAAACGATAACTATAACCAAATGTTAAAAAAATAGTAATAAAAAACATAAATCTTAAAATTACAAAATAATTATTCATAAAAAATAATTCCAAAATAGCATCCTTACTAACCATACCACTAGAAAATACCAAACCACACAAACAAAACAATGTCACTAACAATTGTAATTGCATAAACATAGGTAAATTACCATTATTACCATAACCACGTCCATCTTGTTGCCCATAATTACAATGAATAATATAACCAATTTGCATAAATAAACAACTCTTAAACAAAGCATGTCTAACCAAATGTACAAAAGAAATGAATCTTATACCTAAACCAAGTGTAGTCATAGAAAACCCTATCTGTGATAAAGTACTTAAAGCTACAACCTTCTTTATATCCTCCTCAACCAAAGCAGCCACCCTAGAAAAAAATATTGTAAATAAACCAATTAATAAGACCACTATTATTACACTACCATTTAATATTAATTTACTAAAATTTATTAATAAAATTAAACCAGCTGTGACCAACGTTCTACTATGGACCAGTGACCTAACTGGCGTAGGTGCACTCATAGCCTTAGGTAACCATCTTCTAAATGGAAATTGAGCTCTCTTAGTAAATGAAGTTAATAATAATAATAAAATCATTGACCTACATATTAATTCAAAACTAAAAAAATAATAACCATAAAAAATAACTCTTCTAAAAAAACTAAAAATAAAAAAATCACCAATACGATTAGTTAAAGCGGTATTTATAGCACCAGAATTTCTATCTCAATTATTATAAAACAACACTAAAAAAAATCTAGAAATCCCCAATAAATCCCAACTCAATAATATTGTAAAAACACTACTTCTATAATTTAACATAAATATACTACCTACAAAAATTAACAACACAAAATAATAATAATTAAAATTAATTTCTCCATGTAAATAATAAGTTCTAAATACTAACACACTCAATGTTACCAACCCCAAAATTAAAGAAAATAAAATCCTATTAAAATAAAAGTTAAACTTTAAAGACAAAAAATCTCACTCTAAAAAAATCAAACCCAACTTCATAAGAGGTATAAACATAATCAATAATAATAATACCACAAAACTAATTGACATCAAAAAAACCAAGATATTAATCTTAATAATAATTAATAAATAATAACTTTAAGCATAATTTAACAATAAAAAAAACAACCTATAACAGTAATAAACACCACATTAAATCACTCAAACCAATTTTCCGTATCATCACTCTATATAAAATCCACCAAAAATAAATAATATCAACATAATAAATCTAACAATTGAACTAACGTCTGAAACCAATAAACCCAAAAACATAACAATTTCCAAATCAAAAATAACAAACATTAACATCATAATAAAAAAATGAATACTAAAAGAATTCTGAATTTTTCCAACTCTAATAAATCCTCTTTCAAAAGCATTAACTTTTAACAAATCATTTTTTTTAACTCTCATCGCAAAATTAGCACCATACAACACCAATAATAAAAATAAAGTAAACAACACAACAAATAACAAATTAAAAATTAAGGATTAACCTTATAAAGTTTAAAACTTTTTTAATTTTCCTTTCGTACTATTAAAATTTTCTAAAAATAATAAACAAGATAAACAATTCTATCTCACAATGAATTAAACTAATATCACGTTAAGTTAATTAAAAGAAGAACAGTCTTAAAAATTAAATCTTCTCCTTTCTTAATAAACTTAAATACAACATCGATGTAAAACTTATCTTACTATAAGAACTAGATTAGATATGATTTTCTGTTAACTCCGGAGTAATTCTTCAAATTATTAATAGATATAATAATTATATAAAATTCTGCCCTAGAAAATTTTTAACAGCAATAAATATTATTACCATTAAAAAAGAATTTCCGAAGACTTATCTTTGTTTTATTATAATAATATTTTTTTATTATTAATTAAAACTTCACCAAAAAAACTAAAAAATAAATTAACCAATAACTTCATTCATACTGGAACTCAATAAAAGCACAAATTATTTTGCTACCTTAATGTCCTCACGCTAAGACTGCCATTTAATTACTATCACTGGGCAGAAGCAAACTTTATATAAAAGTCTAAGTCTTTAAAAAACATTTGATTAACATTTGAGTTCTTTAGTTATATTAAAAATTACTAAATAACTTAACTACAAGTTACTAATTTCAAAATAATAAATATGATAAAAACTTATCATATAAATTATAAACTAAAAAATAATTAAAATAAACTGTTATAAAACTAAAAAAATAAATACTTCAACTTTTACTTTTTATAAAAATCTTATTAAAAAAAATAAATTTCTAATTTCAACAAAATACACAGATATCTTAAAAGTCGACTTTTCAACCCTAAAAATTATAATTCTTATTATGAAACAATAAAAATAATAAATTTTTCTACCTTTCAATTCTATAATTTATTAACAATAAAATTTTCCTCAAATGATATGCAATACCTAAAATTAAAAAAACATAAACTTATAGCTCATAATTCTTTTGTACCACAAACAAAAATTTTTAAATAAACTAAAAAGCTTTACTCCATATTTAAATAACATCAACTCTTAAAATTATCCAACAAAGTTACTTCTACTGCAATAGGCATAAAACTATGATTAGCACCACAAATCTCAGAACATTGTCCATAAAAAACACCAACCATAGGAAAACTATAACATAAAGTTCTTAAAATACCTCTCATTGCATCCAATTTAACTGATAAAGTAGGCAACGCCCAAGAATGAATTACATCTGCTGACGTAATACAAAAACGAATATTAGTATCACAAGGCACTACACAACGATTATCAACCTCTAATAAACGAGGTTCCCCCAAATTCAACTGATCTAAAGATTTTATGTAAGAATCAAATTCTAAACCCGGAATATCTCTAAATTCATAACTTCAATATCACTGATGCCCTGTAACTTTAATAGTTAAATTACTATCCAAATTTATTAAACCATAATAATATAATAAACTTAAAGATGGAATTATTTGCATTAATAAAATCAAAGTAGGAAACACCCTACATAATAACTCCCCAAACTGATACTCAATCTTTTTACTCTTAAAATAAAAATTATTCATAATTAAATATACAAATAATAATACAACAAATACCAATACACCCAACAACAAGCTACAATTAAAACTATGGAATCAATCCATATAACTCGAAAAAACACTATTAGAAAAATTTAAATTATATCCCTGAAAATAATTTCCAATTAATTCTCTAAACCCCTTGATTGGAAATCAAACATACTTATTTATACTAAAGAACTAAAACACCCATAAAGTTTTTAACCTGTTTATTGACAATAAACTATACTAAAATCTTATACTAAAACTTTCTAATATACTAATAAGAGAAAACACCCTTAGGGTATGAACCTAACAGACTTAATTATCCTATCTTATTAAAATTCTCATCCTTTTAATTTGCAATTAAAAATACTAACATATACTAAGAATTTTTATAATTTTATAACTGAACATCTAAAATAAATTTCAGATTGATAACTATGCCCAAAAACATAATTTCTCATTCTATATTCAGGTCTGCTATTAATAAAATTATCATTCAAAACTAAACGATACCTAAAAAATGATTCCAATAAAACATATAAAAATAAAAATAAAGCAAAAACACTAATTATTGAACCATAAGATGACATTACATTTCAAACTGAATATACATCAGGATAATCCAAATATTTACGCGGAAATCCGTGTAAACCAGCAAAATGTAAAGGAAAGAAAGTCAAATTAACACCCACAAATATTAAAAAAAATACAGCAGATATCATCAATTTATCGTAAACAAAACCTGTTATAAATCTTCACCATAATCTAATACCTGTGAAAATACCAAACACAGCACCCAATCTTAAAACATAATGAAAATGTCTTACTACATAATAAGTATCATGCAAAATAATGTCCAACCTAGAATTAGATAATACTACACCCGTTAAACCACCAATGGTAAATAAAAAAATAAAACCTAACACCCACAACAACAATGGTTGAAAAACTATTTTTATACCAAATAAAGTAGCTAATCACCTAAAAACTTTTACCCCGGTCGGAACCGCAATTACTATAGTTGCAGCCGTAAAATAAGCACGAGAATCCAAATCTATTCCCACAGTATACATATGGTGAGCTCAAACTACACAACCAATTAAACCAATCCTTAGAATTGCATAAACTATACCCAAAGAACCAAATACTTCTTTTTTACCTGTCAAATATAAAGTAGATTGACTAATAATACCAAAAGCAGGTAAAATCAAAATATAAACCTCAGGATGTCCAAAAAATCAAAACAAATGTTGATAAATTAAAGGATTACCACCAGTTCTAGGATCAAAAAAAGAAGTATTTAAATTACGATCTGTTAACAGCATAGTAATTGCCCCGGCCAATACAGGTAATGATAATACCAACAAAAACACAGTAACAAATACAGTTCAAACAAACAACCTTATGTGCTCCAAAGAAATAGAACTTCTACGTAAATTTTTTGTAGTACACATAAAATTAATACCCCCTAAAATTGAACTTAAACCAGCACAATGTAAACTAAAAATAGCCAAATCCACACTTCTACCGGGGTGACCTAATGTTCTCAACGGTGGGTAAACAGTCCAACTTGTACCACAACCTATATCAACAAAACAAGAATCCAAAATTAAAAACATAGCTGTTGGTAACAATCAAAACCTTAAATTATTTAAACGAGGAAAACTTATATCCGGTGCACCTAACATTAAAGGAACCATTCAATTACCAAAACCACCAATTATTCTGGGCATAACCATAAAAAAAATCATTAAAATTGCATGAGCCGTAATGATAGAATTATATAATTGACCATTACCCAGTAACAAACCGGGTTTTGCTAATTCCAAACGAATAATTAAAGACAAGCTAGTCCCCACTATACCAGATCATAAACCAAACAAAAAATACAACGTACCAATATCTTTATGATTAGATCTCTCTAATCAAGTCGCTAAACCTCCTTGATATTTTTTATATAAATTAAT